ATCAAAGGTTCTATGCGGGCTCAAAGACGTAAAATAGTTATTTGGGAATTGTTTCAAGCAAACGCACATTCCCCTCTTTTTTTGGACAGAATAGAAAAATCCCCTCTTTTTTCTTTTGATATCTCCGGGCTGATTAAAGTAATTTTTAGAAATTGGGTGGGGAAAGGGGAAGCATTCAAAATTGTAGAGTATACAGAAGACGAAATAAAAAGAGAAGAAGAAAAAGAGACAAAGGAAAGAACGGAGAAAGAGCGAATACAGATAGCAGAGGCCTGGGATACCATTCCAATTACACAAGTAATAAGAGGTTGCATGTTACTAACTCAATCTATTTTTAGAAAATATATTGTATTACCTTCATTGCTAATTGCAAAAAATAGTGGACGCATGTTCCTATTTCAATTTCCCGAATGGTTTGAGGATTTACAGGAATGGAATAGAGAGATGCATGTTAAATGTACCTATAATGGTGTTCCATTATCCGAAACAGAATTTCCGAAAAATTGGTTGACAGACGGTATTCAAATAAAAATCTTATTTCCTTTCCGTCTGAAACCCTGGCACAAATCGAAACTACGATCATCTAAGAAAGGTTTAATGAAAAAGAAAAAAGCAAAAGATGATTTTTGTTTTTTAACAGTTTGGGGAATGGAAACTGAATTTCCTTTTGGTTCGCCCCGAAAACGACCTTCCTTTTTTAAACCCATTTTTAAGGAAATTGAAAAAAAAATTGGAAAATTTCAAAAGAAGTCTTTTCGAGTTCTAATAGTTTTTAAAAGAAAAATAAAATTACTTCGAAAAGTTTTAAAAGAAACAAAAGAATGGGTTATCGAAAGTGTTATTTTTATAAAAAGAATAATAAAAGAACTTTCAAAAATTCTGTTATTTCGATTAACAGGAAGAGAAGTATATGAATCAAGTGAAATTAAAGAAGAAAAAGATTCTATAATAAGCAATCAGCTAATTCACGAATCGTTTAGTGAAATTGCATCTACGAATTGGACAAATTCTTCATTAACAGAAAAAAAAATCAAGGATTTGACTACTAGAACAAGTACAATTCAAAATCAAATAGAAAGAATTATAAAAGAGCAAAAAAAAGTAACTCCAAGAATAAATAATATTAGTCTTAAAAAAACAAGTTATAATGCTAAAAGATTCGAAAAATGGCAAATATTCAAAAAAAGAAATGCTCAATTAATCTCTAAATTACCTCTTTTTTTGAAATTTTTCATTGAAAGAATCTACACAGATATATTTTTATGTATCATTAATATTCCCAGAATGAATACAGAACTTTTTCTTGAATCAACAAAAAAAATTATTAATAAATCCATTTACAATAATGAAAGAAAACAAGAAAGAATTAATAAAATTAAGAAAAATCGAATTCCATTTATTTCGACTATAAAAAAGTCACTTGATAATATTAGTAATAGTCAAAAAAATTCACCTATTTTTTATGACTTATCCTACGTGTCACAAGCATATGTATTTTTCAAATTATCACAAATCCAAGTTAGTAACTCGTATAAATCAAGAGCTGTTCTTCAATCTCAAGGAATCCCCCCGCCTGAAATAAAGGATTCTTTTGAAACACAAGGAATGGTTGATTCGAAATTAGGGGATAAGAAACTGTGGAGTTATGAAATGAATCAATGGAAAAAGTGGTTAAGAGGATATTATCAATACAATTTATCTCAGAGCAGATGGTATAGATTAATACCAGAAAAATGGCGCAATACAGTTCATCAGCGTCGTATAGCTAAAAAGGAAAATTTTAGCAAAAGGCATTCATATGAAAAAGACCAATTAATTGATTTCAAAAAACAAAAACAAATTGAAGTATATTCATTATCTAATCAAAAAAGAAAAGAGAATTTGCAAAAATACTATAAATATGATCTTTTATCATATAAATTTCTTAATTATGATTATGAAAATAAAACGGAATACTTTTTTTATAGATCTCCGTTTCAAGGACGTAAGAAACAAGAGATTTCTTATAACACGCATAAAGAAAATATACTGAGGAACATCCCTATCGATAATTATCTAGGAAAGGTCCATATTCTATATATGGAAAAAACGGTCGATAGAAAATATTTTGATTGGAACATTCTCAATTTTGATCTTAAACAAAAAGGCGATATTGAGGCCTGGGTCAGCAATGGGAATCAAAATACTCAAATAATTCCTAAAAAAAATCTTTTTTACCTTATGATTCCAGAAATCAATCCACCAAACTCCGACAAAGTATTTTTTGATTGGATGGGAATGAATGAAAAAATGCTAAAGTGTCACATAGCGAATTTGGAACCTTGGTTCTTCCCAGAATTTGTGTTACTTTATAATGCATATAAAAGGAAACCTTGGTTTATACCAAGCAAATTACTTCTTTCAAATTTGAATAAAAATGAAAATAGTAGTGAAAATAAAAAAATAAATCAAAAGCAAAAAGGAAATTTTTTGATACCATCGAATAAAAAGCATCGAAATCAAGGAGAAAAAGAACCCACAAGTCCAGGAAATCTTGGATCCGTTCTCTCACAACAAAAAGATAGTGAAGAAAATTATGCAAGATCAGACATGAAAAAGGGGAAAAAGAAAAAACAATACAAAAGCAGCGCGAGAGCAGAACTAGATTTCTTCCTGAAACGTTATTTGCTTTTTCAATTGAGATGGGACGATACTTTGAATCAAAGACTGATCAATAATGTCAAGGTATACTGTCTCCTACTTAGACTGATAGATCCAACCCAAATTACTATACCCTCGATTCAAAATAGAGAAATGAGTTTGGATATAATGCTGATTGAGAAGAATTTAACTCTTAACCAATTGATGAAAAAGGGAATATTGATTATAGAACCCATTCGTCTGTTTGGAAAAAACGATGCACAATTTATTATGTATCAAACCATAGGTATTTCATTGGTTCATAAGAGTAAGCACCAAACTAATCAAAAATACCAAGAACAAAGATATGTTTCTAAGAAGAATTTTGATGAAACTATTTCATCACACCAAAGAATAACTGAAAATAGAGACAAAAATCATTTTGATTTGCTTGTTCCTGAAAATATTTTATCATTTAGACGTCGTAGAAAGTTGAAAATTCTAAGTTGTTTTAATTCAAAGAATAGAAATGGTGAAGATAGAAATCCAGTATTTTGGAATGCAAAGGACGTAAAAGACAGCAGCCAAGTTTCGCATGACAGTAACCATTTTGATAGAGAGAAAAATCAATTAATGAAATTAAAGCTCTTTCTTTGGCCTAATTATCGATTAGAGGATTTAGCTTGTATGAATCGTTATTGGTTTGATACCAATAATGGCAGTCGTTTCAGTATGTTAAGAATACATCTGTATCCACGATTGCAATTTTGACATTTCGTGGATAATACACTTTTTCTATATATTCTATACCCTATATATAATAGGGTATATCAAAGCAAACAAATACATAGATCACATGTCTTTTTCTCACATTTCATTCTAATATCCAATAGGAAATGAATAATGTCTCGATTAGATCTCGAAATGAATCAACAAAACCTTCTTTGTTTTAGGTCTAAATTCTTCGATGCGAAAATGTACCAATCCTTTTCTATCCCTATCTAAATCCAATTAGAAATTGGATTAATTGATTTGAATTCAGAAAATTAGGAGTTCATAAAGAAATTTGGATTAGATTATTGTATATACCAGATTCCAATTAATGGCATTATTATTACTGATCAATAAAATCCATATCTGTAAAAAGGGAAAGGGGATTTTTTTATGGTAACAAATTCATTCATTTCGGTTATTTCTCAAAAAGAAAACGAAGAAAACAGAGGGTCTGTTGAATTTCAAGTATTCAGTTTTACCACTAAGATAAGAAGACTTACTTCACATTTGGAATTGCACAAAAAAGACTCTTCATCCCAGAGAGGTTTGCGGAAAATTTTGGGAAAACGCCAACGACTGCTGGCCTATTTGTCAAAAAAAAATAGAAGACGCTATAAAGAATTAATTAGTGAGTTAAATATTCGAGAGATAAAAACTCGTTAATTTGAAGCGTGATACCATTTGAGCTTAGTCGTTTAAATTTTGATGAACTTCTTTTTACTTTCAGCAATGCATGGAAGAACGACTCGGGAAAAAACTTATGATTGCACCAACTACAAGAAAAGACCTCATGATAGTCAATATGGGCCCTCACCACCCATCAATGCATGGTGTTCTTCGACTGATTGTTACTCTCGATGGTGAAAATGTTATTGATTGTGAACCAATACTGGGTTATTTACATAGAGGGATGGAGAAAATTGCGGAAAATCGAACAATTATACAATATTTGCCTTATGTAACGCGTTGGGATTATTTAGCTACTATGTTCACAGAAGCAATAACCGTAAATGGACCCGAACAGCTAGGCAATATTCAAGTACCTAAAAGGGCTAGCTATATCAGAGCTATTATGTTGGAGTTAAGTCGTATCGCTTCTCATTTGTTATGGCTTGGCCCTTTTATGGCAGATATTGGGGCACAGACCCCTTTCTTCTATATTTTTCGAGAACGAGAGTTAATATATGACTTGTTCGAAGCTGCTACCGGTATGCGCATGATGCATAATTATTTTCGTATCGGAGGAGTAGCTGCTGATCTACCTCATGGCTGGATAGATAAATGTTTGGATTTTTGCGATTATTTTTTAACCGGGGTTGCTGAATATCAAAAGCTTATTACGCGGAATCCTATTTTTTTAGAACGAGTTGAAGGCGTAGGCATTATTGGCGCAGAAGAAGCACTAAATTGGGGTTTATCGGGCCCAATGCTACGAGCTTCCGGAATACAGTGGGATCTTCGTAAAATTGATCGTTATGAGTCTTACGACGAATTTGATTGGGAGATTCAATGGCAAAAAGAAGGGGATTCATTAGCTCGGTATTTAGTACGAATCAGTGAAATGACAGAATCCATAAAAATTATCCAACAGGCTCTGGAAGGAATTC